GTTATTGTAGCTTATCATAAAGCATGGCACTGAAGTTGCCAAGATGGGTAACGAATATATCCCAAAAACACAAAGATTTGGTCCTAGCCTTACTGTTATTTTTTGCTAAACTTACACATGCAAGTATCAGCATACCAGTGAAAATGCCCTAATAGTCCCAGTAGACAAAGGAGCTGGTATCAGGCACACCACGACAGCCCAAAACACCTAGCTTTGCCACACCCCCAAGGGTATTTCAGCAGTGATAAAAATTAAGCAATAAGCATAAGCTTGACTTAGTTATAGCAAATAGAGTTGGTCAATCTTGTGCCAGCCACCGCGGTTATACAAGAAACTCAAATTAACGAAATAATCGGCGTAAAATGTGGCTAAAGCTACATCCAAAAAATTAAGGTAAATCTCTTACTCAACTGTCATACGTAAAAGTATACATTAATCCACTATGCAAATAACCTTAATATGATAGAATAATTCGAACCCACGATCGCTAAGACACAAACTGGGATTAGATACCCCACTATGCTTAACCCTAAACTTAGATATTTAATAAACAAAAATATCCGCCAGAGAACTACGAGCAAAACGCTTAAAACTCTAAGGACTTGGCGGTACCTCAAACCCCCCTAGAGGAGCCTGTTCTATAATCGATAATCCACGATTCACCCCACCATCTCTTGCCAATACCGCCTATATACCACCGTCACCAGCTTACCCTATGAGGGCACAAAAGTAGGCAAAACAACCAAACAGTTAACAAGTCAGGTCAAGGTGTAGCTAACTGAGATGGGAGAAATGGGCTACATTTTCTACACTAGAAATAATTTACGGAAAGGAACTATGAAATAAGTCCTATAAGCAGGATTTAGCAGTAAACCTGGATCAAAATGCCTAATTTAAACCGGTCCTGAGGTGCGCACACACCGCCCGTCACCCTCCTCAAATAATTCAATAACAATAAATAAACCAATGATAAACAAACAGATGAGGCAAGTCGTAACAAGGTAAGTATACCGGAAGGTGTACTTGGAACATTCAAAACATAGCTTAATCAAAAGTATTCAGCTTACACCTGAAAGATGTCCATTAAAACAGGACTATTTTGAGCAACAACCTAGCCCAACCAAAACTAAAAACTTAATAAAAAAAATTATCCAACCAAATATTAATCAAAACATTTTTCACCATCTTAGTATAGGCGATAGAAAAAATAGTTGAAGCAATAGAAATAGTACCGCAAGGGAAAGATGAAAAACAATGAAACAATAACTAAGCTCTAAAAAGCAAAGATTAATTCTTATACCTTTTGCATCATGATTTAGCCAGCACATTCAAGCAAAGAGCCCTAAAGTCTGAACCCCCGAAACCAAGTGAGCTACTTAAAGGCAGCCACACCAAGGCTATAATCCGTCTCTGTGGCAAAAGAGTGGAGAGACCTTTAAGTAGAGGTGAAAAGCCTAACGAACTTGGTGATAGCTGGTTGTTCAATAAAAGAATATAAGTTCTACCTTAAATCTTCTAAAAACAATCCAAAGTAAAAAGAAAAATTTAAGATCTATTCAATCGGGGTACAGCCCAATTGAAAAAGGATACAACCTACAGCGGAGGACAAAACACTAAAACATAACAACCGTAGGCCTTAAAGCAGCCATCACTAAAGAAAGCGTCAAAGCCCATTCCACTATTAAATAATAACATAAAAATTCTTTCCCCAAAAAACATTGAACCACTCTACTTAAATAGAAGAACCAATGCTAAAATGAGTAACAAGAAGACAAACTTCTCTAATGCGCTAGCTTAAGTTATAATAGATAAACTACCGACTATTAACAATCAACATTATAAAACAACAATACTTAAAACACCCTATAAACCTAACTGTTAACCCAACACAGGAGCGCACACAAGAAAGATTAAAATTTGTAAAAGGAACTAGGCAAACAACGAGCCCGACTGTTTACCAAAAACATAGCCCCTAGCAATACACAAGTATTAAGGGTAATGCCTGCCCAGTGACAATGTTAAACGGCCGCGGTATCCTAACCGTGCAAAGGTAGCGTAATCACTTGTCTTTTAAATAAAGACTAGAATGAATGGCCAAACGAGGTTCCACCTGTCTCTTACAAATAATCAGTGAAATTGATCTTCCTGTGCAAAAGCAGGAATAACATTATAAGACGAGAAGACCCTGTGGAACTTCAAATACAAATCAATTATCATTAATATCCACCTACAAGGCTCATACTAAACTAACATCTGATTTATATTTTTCGGTTGGGGCGACCTCGGAGTAAAACAAAACCTCCGAAAAATAGAACTCTATCTAAACCTAGACCTACAACCCAAAGTGCTTTCAGCAAAATGATCCAATATACTTGATCAACGAACCAAGCTACCCCAGGGATAACAGCGCAATCCCATCCTAGAGTTCCCATCGACGATGGGGTTTACGACCTCGATGTTGGATCAGGACATCCTGATGGTGCAGCCGCTATCAAGGGTTCGTTTGTTCAACGATTAATAGTCCTACGTGATCTGAGTTCAGACCGGAGCAATCCAGGTCGGTTTCTATCTATAAATTTAAGCCTTTTCTAGTACGAAAGGACCGAAAAGACAAGGCCTATACTAACACAAGCCTTACCTTATATTAGTGAATACAACTTAACTAATAATAAGACAAACAAATTACAGCCCTAAAAAAGGGCCAAATTGGGATGGCAGAGCCAGGTATAAATGCAAAAGACCTAAACCCTTTATTCAGGGGTTCAACCCCCCTTCCCAATTCATGAAAACGCTATTAATCGACCTAGTATCTTCACTAACATATATAATCCCAATCTTAATCGCCGTAGCCTTCTTCACCCTTATTGAACGTAAAGTACTAGGATATATACAACTTCGAAAAGGCCCTAATACTGTAGGGCCTCAGGGGTTACTACAACCAATAGCAGACGGCGTAAAACTATTTATTAAAGAACCAATTTACCCCCTAAACTCATCAACCATATTATTTACTTTTTCACCCATTATAGCCATAACATTAGCTTTATTAATTTGACTCCCCCTCCCCATGCCATTTCCACTGGCGGATCTTAACTTGGGACTTCTATTTATAATCTCTATCTCCAGCTTCATGGCCTACTCAATTTTATGGTCAGGATGAGCTTCAAACTCAAAATATGCCCTAATAGGAGCCTTACGAGCAGTAGCCCAAACCATCTCATACGAAGTGACCCTGGGAATTATCCTACTTTCCATAATTCTTTTCTCAGGCGGATTCAACATGCAAACATTCATAACAACACAAGAACCAATATACTTAATATTTTCTTCCTGACCACTAATAACAATATGGTATATTTCCACACTAGCCGAAACTAACCGAGCACCATTTGACTTAACTGAAGGTGAATCCGAACTCGTATCAGGATTCAACGTAGAATATGCTGCCGGCCCATTTGCCCTATTCTTTCTGGCTGAATACTCAAACATCCTAATAATAAATACCCTAACTACTATTATTTTCCTAAACCCTGCCCACATCAACAACTCTCCAGAACTATTTACCCTATCACTCATTTCAAAAGCAATACTACTATCAACAGGATTCCTATGAATTCGAACCTCTTACCCACGATTCCGATATGACCAACTCATATACCTCCTATGAAAAAACTTCCTTCCAATCACCTTAGCATTATGTCTCTGACATATATCATTACCAATCACCCTATCAGGGCTTCCCCCAATACAATAGGATACGTGCCTGAATCAAAGGACCACCTCGATAGGGTGAACAATAGAGGTTAAATTCCCCTCGTCTCCTTAGAAAAATAGGACTTGAACCTACACCAGAGAGATCAAAACTCCCCATACTTCCATTATACTACATCCTAGTAAAGTCAGCTAATTAAGCTCTTGGGCCCATACCCCAAAAATGTTGGTTTAAACCCTTCCTATACTAATGAATCCACATGCAAGCACAATCATCATTACAAGCCTAATCATAGGCCCATTACTCACAATCTCCAGCAACCACTGAATTCTAGCATGAACAGGATTAGAAATTAGCACCCTAGCCATTACCCCCATAATCGCCAAACAACATCACCCACGAGCAATTGAAGCAGCTACTAAATATTTTCTAACACAAGCAGTTGCCTCAGCATTAGTCCTAGCCTCTAGCATCACCAATGCATGACAAACGGGCCAATGAGACATTACCCAAATATCAGATACATTCCCATGCATAATTCTCACCGTAGCCCTAGCTATCAAATTAGGATTAGCCCCCTTCCACTTCTGATTACCAGAAGTACTACAAGGAGCCAACACAATAACAGCTATAATCTTAACTACCTGACAAAAATTAGCACCACTATCTTTACTAATAATAACTGTCCAATCCACAAACACATTCTCAATAGTAATACTTGGATTAACATCAATTATTATTGGAGGATGAGGAGGACTAAACCAAACCCAACTACGAAAAATCATAGCATTCTCTTCTATTGCTCACTTGGGGTGAATAATTACAATTCTTACCTTATCCCCTAAACTCATAATACTAACATTCTATACATACGTTATTATAACCTCCACAACATTCTTAATAATTAAAATATTAGAAACAAACAAAATCTCCATAATAATAACATCATGAACAAAACTACCAATACTAAACACAACAATAATACTTATCCTTCTATCATTAGCAGGCCTACCACCACTAACAGGATTCATACCCAAATGACTAATTATTCAAGAACTATCTAAACAACATATATGCTTCACCGCTACTACAATAGCCATTATATCAATACTCAGCTTATTCTTCTACCTACGAACCTCATACCAGGCGACCATCACACTATCCCCAAACTCCACTAACTCCTCACAACAATGACGACACAAACCAAACCAAAAATACTACCTAACTACAATAATTATACTATCCACTGCCCTACTTCCAATCGTACCCACCCTATCAACCATCATTTAGAAACTTAGGATCCGACCTACATAAACCAGGGGCCTTCAAAGCCCCAAACAAGAGATAAAACCTCTTAGTTTCTGCTAAGACCTACAAGACTCTACCTTATATCTAATGAATGCAACTCAAACACTTTAATTAAGCTAAGGCCTTACTAGACAAATGGGCCTCGATCCCATAACAATTTAGTTAACAGCTAAACACCCTATCCAGCGGGCTTTTGCCTATTTTCCCGCTCTATAAAAAGCGGGAAAACCCCGACACCAGTAAAAGTGTATCTTCAAATTTGCAATTTGAAATGAATTTCACCACGGAGCTTGATAAGAAGAGGAATCCAACCCCTGTAAAAAGGTCTACAGCCTAACACCTAAACATTCAGCCATCTTACCTGTGTTTTTAACCCGATGATTTTTTTCTACAAACCATAAAGATATTGGCACCCTATATTTAATTTTCGGGGCCTGGGCAGGCATAGTGGGCACAGCATTAAGTTTATTAATCCGTGCAGAATTAAGCCAACCAGGAGCCCTCTTAGGGGATGACCAAATCTATAATGTCATTGTTACAGCCCATGCCTTTATTATAATTTTTTTCATGGTCATACCAGTCATAATCGGCGGCTTTGGAAACTGACTTGTACCATTAATAATTGGAGCGCCAGACATAGCGTTCCCGCGCATAAATAACATAAGCTTCTGACTCCTACCCCCATCACTACTTCTACTATTAGCCTCATCCGGAGTTGAGGCAGGTGCAGGCACTGGTTGAACAGTATACCCGCCACTGGCTGGAAACCTAGCTCACGCTGGTGCCTCCGTAGACCTAACTATCTTTTCCCTACACTTGGCCGGTGTATCATCAATTTTAGGTGCTATCAACTTTATCACTACAGCAATTAACATAAAATCTCCAGCCATATCACAATATCAAACCCCCTTATTTGTATGATCAGTACTTATTACAGCTGTCCTACTACTTCTCTCATTACCAGTACTTGCTGCAGGTATCACTATACTACTAACAGACCGAAATCTAAATACAACCTTCTTTGACCCTTCAGGCGGAGGAGATCCAATTTTATATCAACACCTATTCTGATTTTTTGGCCATCCTGAAGTATACATTTTGATTCTGCCAGGATTTGGCATAATCTCACATATTGTCACCTACTATGCTGGGAAAAAAGAACCATTCGGGTATATAGGAATAGTTTGAGCAATAATATCTATCGGATTCCTGGGTTTCATTGTATGGGCTCACCATATATTTACCGTAGGAATAGATGTAGATACCCGAGCCTATTTTACATCCGCAACAATAATTATTGCTATCCCAACAGGAGTGAAAGTATTCAGCTGACTAGCTACTCTACATGGGGGGATAATTAAATGAGATGCTGCCATACTATGAGCACTCGGATTCATCTTCCTATTTACTATTGGGGGACTCACAGGCATCGTGTTAGCTAATTCATCCTTAGACATCGTACTACACGATACCTATTATGTAGTAGCACACTTCCACTATGTACTCTCTATAGGAGCTGTATTTGCCATTATAGCTGGGTTTACCCATTGATTCCCACTCTTCACCGGATACTCATTACACCAAACTTGAGCAAAGATCCATTTTGGAGTAATATTTGCAGGAGTTAACATTACCTTTTTCCCACAACACTTCTTAGGCCTAGCTGGAATACCACGACGTTACTCTGATTACCCTGATGCATACACCTTATGAAATTCTATCTCATCAATTGGATCTCTAATCTCTTTAATAGCAGTAATTATAATAATATTTATTATTTGAGAAGCATTCTCTTCAAAACGAAAAGTAACAACAGTTGAACTCATAACTACCAATGTAGAATGACTACACGGCTGTCCACCCCCTCATCACACCTACGAAGAACCTGCCCATGTACAAACCCAAGAAAGGAGGGAATCGAACCCCCCAAAATTAGTTTCAAGCCAACTACATAACCTTTATGTTTCTTTCTTATAAGACGTTAGTAAAACATATTACTTAACCTTGTCAAGGTTAAATTATAGGTTTAAACCCTTTACGACTTAATGGCACATCCATTTCAATTAGGATTTCAAGACGCAATATCACCTATTATAGAAGAGCTACATCATTTTCATGATCATACTCTAATAATTGTATTCTTAATTAGCACTCTAGTACTTTATATTATTACTTTAATAATAACAACTAAACTGACATACACCAATACTATAAATGCCCAAGAAGTAGAAATAGTTTGAACTATCCTACCAGCTATTGTACTAATCACCATTGCACTACCATCACTACGAGTTCTTTATTTAATAGACGAAATCAACAACCCACACCTAACTATTAAAGCTATAGGGCATCAGTGATATTGAACATATGAGTATACCGACTATAAAAACCTCGAATTTGACTCTTACATAATTCCAACCAAAGACCTTCTAAATGGACATTTCCGACTACTAGAAGTAGATCACCGCGTAGTAATACCTATAGAATCCCCTATTCGAATGTTAATTTCAGCCGAAGACGTCTTACACTCATGGACAATTCCATCATTAGGCGTAAAAGTAGATGCAGTCCCAGGGCGACTAAACCAATCAACCTTCATTATAGCACGCCCGGGGGTATTTTACGGACAATGTTCAGAAATCTGTGGTGCTAACCACAGCTTTATACCAATTGTAGTGGAATCCGTACCATTAAAACACTTCGAAAGCTGATCTTCACTAATACTCTCCTAGACACTATAGAAGCTAAACAGGATAGCGCTAGCCTTTTAAGCTAGAAAAAGAGGACTCTCCGCCCTCCTTAGTGACATGCCGCAACTAAACCTAGACCCATGATTCCTAATTCTCTCCTCCACATGATTAGCATACACCATTATCCTGCAACCAAAAATTTCATCTTATTTATCCACAAACAATCCTACCAATAAAGACAATAAAATTACTAACACAAACCCATGAACCTGACCATGAACTTAACATTCTTTGATCAATTCATAAGCCCACAAATCCTAGGAATCCCATTAATTATTCTAGCCCTACTTATACCATCAATCATCTTTCCAACCCCAAAGAACCGCCGACTGACTAACCGCCTGTTAACTCCACAAACATGAACAATCAATTTATCCACAAAACAACTAATACTGCCAATTAACAAAACAGGGCACAAATGATCTATTATTCTAACATCACTAATAGTTATACTCTTAGTAACCAACCTATTAGGGTTATTACCACACACATTTACTCCTACCACCCAATTCTCCATAAACATAGGACTAGCCATCCCAATATGACTTGCCACAGTACTTACAGGTCTTCGAAATCAACTAACGACATCATTAGGACATCTATTGCCAGAAGGAACTCCAACTCTACTCATCCCAATCCTTATCATCATCAAAACAATCAGCCTCTTTATCCGACCTTTAGCCTTAGGTGTGCAACTTACAGCTAACCTAAAAGCTGGCCACCTATCAATTCAACTTACTTCTACTGCAGTACTAGCCCTACTACCAACAATAATAACCTTGTCTACCCTAACTGGAATTATCCTGCTTTTATTAACAATCCTAGAACTGGCAGTAGCAATAATTCAAGCTTACGTATTCGTCTTACTTCTATGTCTCTACTTACAAGAAAATACCTAATGGCCCACCAAACACATGCCTACCACATAGTAGACCCAAGCCCATGACCACTAACAGGTGCAACAGCAGCATTACTAATAACTTCTGGCCTGGCCATATGATTCCATTACAATTCAACATTACTAATAACACTAGGCCTATTAATCATATTACTTACTATATTCCAATGGTGACGAGATATCGTACGAGAAGGGACCTTTCAAGGACATCACACCCCTCCAGTACAAAAAAGCCTACGATATGGCATAATCCTATTTATTACATCAGAAGTATTTTTCTTCATTGGTTTCTTCTGAGCCTTCTACCACTCAAGTCTAGCTCCTACGCCAGACCTCGGAGGATGTTGACCCCCAACAGGAATTACTCCACTAAACCCATTTGAAGTCCCCTTATTAAACACAGCAGTCCTATTAGCTTCAGGTGTAACAATTACCTGAGCGCACCACAGCTTAATAGAAACCAACCGAAATCAAACCATTCAAGCTCTTAGCTTTACAATTTTATTAGGATTATACTTCACAGTATTACAAGCTATAGAATACTATGAAGCCCCATTCACAATCGCTGACGGCGTATACGGTTCCACATTCTTTGTTGCAACAGGCTTTCATGGGTTACATGTAATCATTGGATCAACATTCTTAATTGTATGCTTACTGCGACAAATTAAACATCATTTCACTTCAACCCATCACTTTGGATTTGAAGCAGCTGCTTGATATTGACATTTTGTAGACGTTGTATGACTATTCCTATACGTATCAATCTATTGATGAGGCTCATACTTTTTTAGTATAACAGTACAAGTGACTTCCAATCACTAAGTTTTAGTTTAACCCTAAAAAAAAGTAATGAATCTAATAATTTTAATCACAATGATTTATCTAACCCTACCCGCCATTCTAACAATACTAAACTACTGATTTACACTAACAAAACCAAATAACGAAAAACTCTCCCCATACGAATGCGGCTTCGACCCACTAAAAACAACTCGTCCACCATTTTCAATTCGATTTTTTCTCAGTAGCAATCCTATTTCTCCTCTTTGACCTGGAAATCGCATTACTACTACCCATGCCATGAGCTATCCAACTTCCACATCCAACCTATACCTTTATTTGAGCCTTCATTATTATATTATTACTAACTCTAGGCCTTCTTTATGAATGAATTCAAGGGGGCCTTGAATGAGCAGAATAGATAACTAGTCTAATACAAGACAACTAACTTCGACTTAGTTAATCGTGATTAACTTCACGGTTATCAAATGACTACACCTGTATACTTTGCTTCCTTTTGCACCTTCATTATCACCATCTTAGGGTTTTTATTACATCAAACCCACCTAATCCCCACCCTACTTTGCCTTGAAGGAATAATATTATCCCTATTTATAATCCTATCAATATGATCCATTCAACTAGAAATATCATCATTTATACTCACCCCAATACTTATGCTAAGCTTTTCAGCTTGCGAAGCTGGTATAGGCTTATCCTTACTAGTAGCATCCTCACGAACTCACGGCTCAAATCATCTACAAAACCTAAACCTACTACAATGCTAAAAATAATTATTCCAATAACTTTATTACTACCAACAGTCATACTATGTAAACCAAAACAACTATGACCCACTGCATTAACACATAGCTTCTGAATCGCCCTCCTGAGCTTACAATGATTTAAACCCTCTGCAGAAATGACAACTTTCTCCAATTACTACCTAGGGGTGGACCAAATCTCAGCACCCTTCCTTATTCTATCATGCTGACTCACCCCAATAATAATTATAGCCAGCCAAAACAACATAGCTATAGAACCAGTTTCCCGAAAACGAACCTTCATCCTTATTACTATTTTATTACAAATATCACTAGTACTAGCTTTCTCAACCATAGAATTAATCATATTCTTCCTTACATTTGAATCCACACTACTCCCAACACTAGTAATTATTACACGTTGGGGTAACCAAATAGAACGACTAAATGCCGGGACCTACTTCCTATTTTATACCCTTATTGGATCTTTACCCCTACTAGTAGCCCTCTTAACAACACAAACCTATACTGGCACCATATCTATTAACATATTACAATTATCTCCATGCCCGCACACAATAAACCCATGAACCCATACAATATGATGACTCGCACTATTCACTGCCTTCATGATTAAAATGCCACTATATGGATTACATCTATGATTGCCTAAAGCACATGTAGAGGCCCCAATCGCAGGATCCATAATCCTAGCGGCAGTGTTGCTTAAACTAGGAGGATACGGCATTATCCGTATAATAATAACATTAGCCCCACCATTAAAAACACTCTCCTATCCATTCATAATACTATCCCTGTGAGGGGTAATTATAACTGGCTTTATCTGCCTACGCCAGACAGACCTAAAATCATTAATTGCCTACTCATCTGTTAGCCATATGGGCCTAGTCATCGCCGCAACACTAACACGAACCGAATGAGCATGCACCGGCGCAATCACACTCATAATCGCCCATGGCCTAACATCATCAATACTTTTCTGCCTAGCCAATACAAATTATGAACGAACTAACAGCCGAACACTACTTCTAGCTCGAAATATACAACTACTACTACCATTAATAGGCCTATGATGATTTTCAGCTAGCCTGACCAATATAGCCCTTCCACCAACTATCAACCTAATAGGAGAACTAGCTATTATTGTATCCCTATTTAACTGATCAAATATTACAATTATGATGACAGGATTAGGAACCCTAATAACTGCCGCCTATACTCTGTATATACTAATCACAACACAATGAGGAGAAACCCCTTCACATACAAAAACTATCCCCCCTACTCATACTCGAGAACATCTTCTTATAATACTTCACATCTTCCCTATAATATTATTAATGATAAAACCAGAATTAATCCAGGGTATTTAACCAAACCTATTGTTAATATAGTTTCAAAACAAACATTAGACTGTGGCTCTAAAAATAGAAGTTAAAATCTCCTTATAAACCGAGAGAGGTAAGACACAATAAGAACTGCTAATTCCTACATCTGAGATTAACCTCTCAGCTCCCTCACTTTTAAAGGATAGAAGCAATCCACTGGTTTTAGGGGCCACAAACCCTTGGTGCAACTCCAAGTAAAAGTAATGACTCCATTAATAATAAACTCCACCCTCCTTCTAACCCTACTTATACTAACACTACCATTAACAACACCTACACACCCAATCAAGGAGTGATTAATAATAAAAACAAAAACAACTGTAAAAACAGCATTCTTCACTGCTCTTATTCCACTGACCATTTTTATTTACCTAGATATTGAATCAATCATTACTAACCTCCATTGATCTAACATATTTACCTTTAACATTAACATAAGCTTTAAATTTGACCAATACTCCATTATATTCGTACCAATCGCCCTATATGTCACATGATCCATCCTAGAATTTGCTCATTGATATATGGCCACAGATCCACATATTACAAAATTCTTCAAATACCTACTAATCTTCCTAGTAGTCATAATAATCCTAGTAACAGCTAACAATATACTTCAACTTTTCGTTGGATGAGAAGGAGTAGGTATTATATCCTTCCTACTAATTGGATGATGACGAGGACGAACAGAAGCAAACCTATCAGCCCTACAAGCCATCCTCTACAACCGCACAGGAGATATTGGAATAATTATTGGCATATCATGATTAGCAATAAATATAAATACATGAGACCTTCAACAAATCTTTGCCAACACCAACCTAACTCCATTACTCCCACTCCTTGGCCTTATCTTAGCCGCAACAGGAAAATCAGCCCAACTCGGCCTTCATCCTTGACTCCCAGCAGCCATAGAAGGCCCAACCCCAGTCTCAGCATTACTACACTCCAGTACAATAGTCGTTGCTGGCATCTTCCTACTCATTCGAATCCACCCTATCCTAACTACTAATAATCTGGCTCTATCAATCTGTCTATGTCTAGGGGCTGCAACTACACTACTCACAGCATTCTGTGCTCTTACCCAAAATGACATTAAAAAAATCATCGCCTTCTCCACATCAAGCCAGCTTGGGCTTATAATAGTAACTATCGGACTAAATCAACCACAACTAGCTTTCTTACACATCTCCATACATGCCTTCTTCAAAGCTATACTATTCCTATGCTCAGGCTCCATTATCCATAACCTCAATGATGAACAAGACATTCGAAAAATAGGAGGCCTACACAAACCACTCCCAATTACCTCCTCATGTATTACCATTGGCAGTATAGCACTCACTGGTATGCCATTCATAACCGGATTTTACTCCAAAGACACTATTATTGAAGTCATAAATACATCATATTTAAACGCCTGAGCCCTACTCCTGACACTAATCGCAACTTCATTTACCACAATTTACAGCTTACGAATTACAACATTCGTGCAAACAGGACAGCCACGATACCCTTCCACAATACTATTAAATGAAAATAACCCAGCAATCATTAACCCAATTACTCGTCTTGCCGTAGGCAGCATTATTGCTGGATTAATTATCTCACCAAACATTACACCGCTAAAAACCACACCAATAACAATACCAACGTATATTAAAATCGCAGCACTAGCAGTAACAACCCTAGGCCTACTCCTAGCCATAGAATTAACCTCAATGACCAACAAAATATCCACAAAACCCTCTAATATCCACAATTTCTCCAACTCACTAGTCTACTTCAACACTCTAATTCACCGCTTACTCCCAGCAAATAACCTAAAATTTAGTCAAAACACTGCAACCCATCTAATTGACCTCTCCTGATATGAAAACATCGGCCCAAAAGGCTTAATTAAATCACAAATCACCCCCATCACACTAATCTCCTCACAAAAAGGCCTCATCAAAATTTACACAACTTCATTCATCCTCTCTATCATACTACTAATTGCCATAACCTAATCGCACGAAGTACTCCACGAGATAATCCACGAACTAATTCTAACACAACAAACAACGTCAACAATAATCCCCAACCAGCAATCAAAAGCAATCCACCCCCAAAATAATAAAATCATGAAACCCCACTAAAATCTAAACGAACAACACATAACCCACAAGCATCCACAGTATCAGCACCAACCCCTTCAATACTTCACAAATGACAACCTATTTTCATAAAAACTACTACAATAAAAAGACAATATAACCCACAAAACACTCCCTCTAAACTCACTCAACCCACAGAAAAAGGCTCCACTATTAATGCAGAAGAATACGCAAAAATAACTAACATCCCACCTAAATAGATCAAAAACAAAATCAAAGAAATAAAAGACCCCCCTATACTGACCAACACCCCACATCCAAAAAGAGCACCAAAAATTAAACTAACCACCCCATAATAAGGAGACGAACTACAAGAAACACCAACCATTCAAAAAACAAAACAAAACCCAAATAAAAACATAAAATACATCATAATTTCTGCCCGGACTCCAACCAAGACCTATGATCTGAAAAACCACCGTTGTATTCAACTACAGAAACACTAATGACCACAAACCTACGAAAAACTCACCCAATAATAAAAATTATCAACAACTCATTTATTGATCTTCCAAGTCCCTCTAACATCTCTGCTTGATGAAATTTCGGCTCACTACTAGGTGCCTGCCTAATCCTACAAATCATCACTGGGATATTCCTAGCAATACACTACTCACCAGACATCTCACTAGCATTCTCATCAGTAGCCCATATCACTCGAGATGTACAATATGGATGACTTATCCGCAATATACATGCCAACGGAGCCTCCATCTTCTTCATATGCATCTATCTTCATATCGGTCGAGGACTTTACTACGGATCATACTTGTACAAGGAAACCTGAAATACAGGAGTCATTCTCCTACTTCTAACTATAGCCACCGCATTCGTAGGCTATGTATTACCATGAGGCCAAATATCATTCTGAGGTGCCACTGTCATCACCAACCTACTTTCAGCCACCCCATACATCGGTAATACTTTAGTACAATGAATTTGAGGTGGATTTTCAGTAGATAACGCTACCCTAACCCGATTCTTTACCTTTCACTTCCTACTACCTTTCATTATCGCTGGCATAGCAATCGTACATTTACTGTTCCTCCACGAAACAGGATCAAATAACCCAACAGGATTAAACTCAAACACAGACAAAATTCCATTCCACCCCTATTTCTCATACAAAGACTTACTAGGCCTTATCTTAATACTTACCCTCTTAATAACCCTGGCATTATTCTCCCCAAATCTTCTAGGTGACCCAGATAACTTCACACCAGCTAACCCACTATCCACCCCTCCACATATCAAGCCAGAATGATACTTCTTATTCGCTTACGCAATCCTCCGATCCATCCCAAACAAACTAGGAGGCGTACTTGCCCTCTTATTCTCCATCATTGTATTATTCATAATACCAGCCCTACACACATCAAAACAACGCACAGCTTCATTCCGACCCCTTACCCAAATATTATTATGATCCTTATCAGCCAACCTACTCGTACTAACATGAATTGGAGGACAACCAGTTGAAGACCCATTCATCACCATCGGCCAAGCAGCCTCCATCCTATACTTCACAATCCTCCTAGTACTTATACCCATTACAGGATTAATCGAAAACAAAATACTAAACCAAAAATATTCTAGTAGCTTAACCACAAAGCACTGGTCTTGTAAACCAGAGATCGAAGACTTACAATCTTCCTAGAATAATCAAAAGAGAAGGACCCAAACCTTCATCTCCAGCCCCCAAAGCCGGAATCTTTATTAAACTACCTTTTGGCGTGCACGCCAAAAGGTTATTATTTATATTACTCTCCCGCGCCCGGGAGAGATGTATATACTACATACCTCCTATGTATATCGTGCATTCATCTTTTTTCCCCTAGCATATCACTAGTAATATTACCGTTAAATCTTAATAGACTAATAATGAGTTGAATTATACATGATACTAATCCAAAACATGAATATTATTTGAATAATATAAATCAATGCTTGTAGGACATAAACTTACATAATTGTTTTACAACATGAATTTGGCCCAGTATTGGGTTATTTCTTGATTTACCTAATCCCGAGAGATAAGCAACCCTTGTAAGTAAGATACAACATTACCAGTTTCAGGCCCATTGTAATGATGGCGTACATAACTGATCTATTCTGGCCTCTGGTTGTTTTTTCAGGCACATAACATTAACAAAGTTCATTCATTTATCTTTAAAAGGCCTCTGGTTGAATGTGTTCTATACATTCACTTAATAACCTGACATATTATGGTCTTAAATGCATATAGTAGTTCTCTTTTTCTCTTTCTGTTCTCAGGCCCGCATAACTGATACCTGCCAACTCAGTGAAACTGGACTTTCGTTCAAATTGATTGGTCTTGCAAAGTATTGATATGGTATTATTAAGTTAATGCTTGTAGGACATATATTTTTACAAAAACTCACGACAGTAATTTCAAGCCGTTTGCTATAAACAATACATTTTATTTTAGCTAAACCCCCCTACCCCCCATCAAAACTAACACTAGCCCGAATAGCCACTTACTTCTCGTCAAACCCCTAAATCCGAGAGCAACTAAACTGACACATGCTAGTACAAATACCTATTTAAAACAAAAGTATTAAACTAAACAAAACTAACAATAAATAACCAAACCATTTTCAACCTAACCCCCATTTAAATTTAATATAATTTAATATAATTTAATATAATTTAATATAATTTAATATAATTTAATATAATTTAATATAATTTAATATAATTTAATATAATTTAATATAATTTAATATAATTTAATATAATTTAATATAATTTAATATAATTTAATATAATTTAATATAATTTAATATAATTTAATATAATTTAATATAATTTAATATAATTTAATATAATTTAATATAATTTAATATAATTTAATATAATTTAATATAATTTAATATAATTTAATATAATTTAATATAATTTAATATAATTTAATATAATTTAATATAATTTAATATAATTTAATTTTCATAATTTATATATATATACAATAT